TTTCTACACACGTCTTTTTTTAGGGGGTCTACAGCCGTTATGTGGCATAGGGGTTACATCCCGTACGAAACTTAATAGTATACCACTTCTACGAATAGCTCGTAATGCTGCATCTCTTCCGAGACCAGGACCCTTTATCATAACTTCTGCTCGTTGCATACCTTGGTCTACTACTGCTCGAATAGCATTTCCCGCTGCGGTTTGAGCAGCAAAAGGGGTCCCCCTTCTTGTACCCTTGAATCCACAAGTACCGGCGGAGGACCAAGAAATTACTCGACCCCGTACATCTGTAACAGTAACAATGGTATTGTTGAAACTTGCTTGAACATGAATAACTCCTTTTGGTATTCTACGTGCACTTTTCCGTGCACTACTGCGCCCACTCCTACGTGAACCAACTTTTGGTATAGGTTTTGCCATATTTTATCATTTCATAAAGATAAGTCAGAGATATATGGATATATCCATTTCATGTCAAAACAGATCTTCTATTTTTATTTGTTTATCGCTTTCTTTAAGATTAGTTTCTTTTCTTTAAGGAGTTCTTTTTAGAATAGAAAGATTATCCTTGTCTTTGTTTATGTCTCGGGTTAAAACAAATTACGATAATTCGTCCCCTCCTACGGATTAGTCGACATTTTTCACAAATTTTACGAACGGAAGCCCTTATTTTCATAGTTGTTATTCCTTAAATTTTTCCGAATCCACTTATTGGAAGAAAATAAGTTTCTTGAAATTTTTGAACCTTGAATTGGATCCCCCCAAAAGGAATCTTGAAGTTGAAAAAACTACCTAACCGTTCGAATCCTTGGTGCGGAGTCTATAAGTTATACGCCCCCTGCTTGAATCATAAGCACTTACTTCACTTTTGTTGACTCTATCCCACGTTGGTATACGTATCAAACTCTCCTGAAGCATAACCTAGAATCAGATCTTCATTATCTAAAGGAATCGGGAGTGGGAGTGATTCACTAATTAAACCCCCATGAATCCATTTTTTGTTCCTTTATTCCAGGTAAAACTCCCTTAACGTATCAACTTACAGTAGGGCAGGAGGAGTTCTATTAGACAACCCGTGCTTTTTTCTTTTTTTTTTTTCACAAATGGAAAGTTTCGGATACGATTCGTATATCGGCCACATTACCATATATAACACAAAATTTCTCCACCGATTCCTTCTAGTCGAGCCTCCCGGTCTGTCATTATACCCCGAGAAGTAGAAAGAATTACAATCCCCATCCCGCCTAAAATTCTAGGAATTTGTTGATAGTTAGAATAGATTCGTAGACCCGGTCGACTGATCCGTCGTAAATTTAAAATAGTTCTATGTGGTCCTTTCCTATTCCTTCTATGTCGTAGGGTTAAAACCAAAAAATATTTGTTGTGTTCCCGATGTTTCCTTACGTTATCGATAAAACCTTCTCGTAAAAGTATTTTTACAATGTTTTCAGTGATGTTAGTAGATCCTATTCGAATCGTTCCTTTTCTATTCATGTCAGCATTTCGTATAGAGGTTATTATGTCAGCAATAGTGTCCTTACCCATTGTAAACTAAAATTATTGTTGCTCCCGAATTTTGATATAACCAACGTGTTCTTTTTTTTTTTACTTAGTAAAGGTATATACGTGAGACACAATCTACTAATTAATCTATGTCATTAAAATACTCTAATTTAAATACTATAACTATATTTGGATTTGGGTCTCGTCTTATAATACCTCAGGAGCTAATGAAACTATTTTAGTGAAATTTAACTGTCTCAATTCCCGGGCGATCGCACCAAAAATTCGAGTTCCTTTTGGATTTCTTTCTTGATCAATGACAACTGCAGCATTGTCATCATATCGTATTATCATCCCGTTGTCACGTTTGAGTTCTTTACAAGTACGTACAATTACAGCTCTGATCACTTCTGATCTTTCTAGAGGTGTATTTGGTACTGCTTCCTTGATCACAGCAACAATAACGTCACCAATATGAGCATATCGGCGATTACTAGCTCCTATGACTCGAATACACATCAATTCTCGGGCCCCGCTGTTATCTGCTACATTCAAATGGGTCTGAGGTTGAATCATTTTTTAAATCTCTTCTTTCAATGTAACAAAGGACGAAGAAAAAAAGAAATATTTTTTGTCAAAAAAAAGGAAACCTGCAATTTATTTTTATTCCCAAGACAAGACTTCTTTCCTTTGGTTCTATATTCCTATCCTGAAATAATGAATTGAGTTTTTATAGGCATTTTTGATGCCGCTATTAAAATAGCCTTTCTGGCTATATTTTCAGCTACTCCGCTCATTTCATAAAGTATTCTGCCCGGTTTAACGACAGCTACCCAATACTCGGGAGATCCTTTCCCCGAACCCATACGTGTTTCTGTAGGTCTTACCGTAACTGGTTTATCTGGAAATATACGTACCCATATTTTTCCACCACGGCGTACATTTCGTGTCATTGCGCGGCGCCCCGCTTCTATTTGTCTAGATGTAATCCAAGCGG